GGCCAAACCACCTGAGCACTAGGCCTAATGTGAGTAGGATCACTTAACCATGCCTCATAATTGGAAAAACGAGCACCATGAAAATACATGCCACTCAGCCAAAGAAAGATGATAGAGAGTTGGCCGAAATGGGCACTAAAAACTTTTCGGGAAATCTCCTCCAAATCACTAGTATGGCTATCAAAATCATGAGCGTCAGCATGTAGGTTCCAGATCCAAGTAGTAGTATCAGGTCCCTTAGCTATTGTTCTTGAGAAATGACCAGGTTTTGCCCATTCCTCGAAAGAAGTTTTTATGGGATCCCTATCTACCAAAATTTTAACTTCTGGTTCCGGTGAACGAATAATCATTGAGTCCTCCTCTTTCCAGACAACACATACAAAGAGACCTGCCAACAGAAAACAGAATTAGTGAACTTATGAGAGATGTTTATATTGAGTTTTGCTATCTCCCATCTATCTATTTTCTATTTTCTTTAATTTCATCTATTTTCTTTAGTTATTCACTAGAACAATTATGATCTCAAAGTCAATCCGGGGCAAGTGTTCAAATCTATTATGACATAGTAGTGAGGCGCTCAACGGACCTTTTTTTGAATCTTCTAAGACTTTTTGCGACCTTTGAAACGAAGTTAAATAATTTTTTGTGCAGCCTAATCTAATGTATTCAGATTTTACTCAGAAGTTCCTAGATATAACTAATTTTATTTTTTGTTTTTATATAGACAGTATTATTTTGTACTCTATTTTTAATTTTAAAATACCGGAGTAGTCATTAGCATTCATTATTAGGCAATTTATGAGGCAATAGACTGGTATTTTTCTTTCTTTTTTTTTCGAAGGTCTCTTTTCTTAATTGGATTGAATATTAATTTGAATAGCAGAAAAAACGATACAATTATCTATTGTATCCACATATCGTTTATCTCTACGAAATACTAAATGAAATGTAACAATTTTAGAAAATAGAATAGATTTTATAAAATATAATAGATAATTCAATTCTGTGATTGGTCGTTCCCATAGAAATTCTTTTTTGATTGATGGGGACAACAAACCATAAATTATAATAAATTTAATATATCTATATCTATCTATATATAGATATAGATATATTATTTAAGAAAAAAAAAATAAACAGAGTGTTTTTATTCAAAACGCCCTGTGATCTTCAACCAATTCTGTGCTTCAATATAATTACCAGGGGTAAGGGCTATAGCTTGTTTCCAATATTCAGCGGCTTGATTAAACCAAGATTCCGCAACTTCCGAGTCTCCCTGTCGAATGGCCTGTTCTCCTCGGTCGGAATAGGTGAGTCAATTCCTTTCCTTAGAACCGTACTTGAGAATTTCCTGACTCATACGGCTCAGCAGTCAATTCTTTTTTTTTTTCTATTTTTTTGAAGTTAACTAAAAGAAAAAAAAGAAGTTATTAACATGAGTTTCAAACTTGAATTTTGACTAATAAAGAATTTCAAAGAATCTCATCTTTTTTTAGTTTTATCTTTTCTCCTACCTTCAGAAAAAGGAAGAAAGCATTCGAATTAACACCCTCATTATAATTTTTCTAATTTTCTGAAAAGTAACTATCTCGATTATATATATCATATATTTTTCTATATGATATATCCATTTCTATAGAATCTTGGAAAAAGTCTTTTCTTTCTTATAAAGAAAAGGCTTTCTATCTTTGGGATTTGATACTACACCGCTGCTAAAAAAATCAGGGGATCCACTTTATTACATAAGCGGCTTCCTTACTTTTCTATCATGAGATAAGTAAGCAGTTTTTATTGTATCGGCTCAAAACCGCGTTAATTGATCTTTACGATGCTTCCTTTATCAATTTTCTTTTTTATCCATAGAAAAAGGGGGTATCTAGGCATATCTATTTCTTCATATTTTGTTTGACTTCTATGAAGTTTCTTTCTTTGCTACAGCTGATAAAAATCGTTGTTTTGGACGATATATGTATATGTAGAAAGCCTTTTTATTTTATTTATTTATAGTATATATTATATAGATATATATTATTTATAGATATATATTAGTATTTGTGTATTTTTTGTGTATTTTTTCTTGTTCGTTTCTTTTTCTTTCTATATTGGAGATAGTCGCACGTAATGACAGATCACGGCCATATTATTAAAAGCTTGGGGTAAGAATGGGTTTCGTTCAAGCGCCCGAAAATAATATTCCAAAGCTTTTGTATGTTCCCCGTTACTTGTGTGGATAAGGCCTATGTTATAAAGTATATAACTTCGATCATAGGGATCAATTTCCAGTCGCATAGCCTCATAATAATTCTGTAAAGCTTCCGCATAATTTCCTTCAGATTGAGCTGACATCCGTTACGGTCGTCATTTGGTTCAAAGAATCTCCGTTCCAAAACCGTACGTGAAATTTTCATCTCATACGGCTCCTCCCTTATATATGTAATGATAAAAATACATAGAATCAAAAAAGATTGTAGTATTCTCATTATCAACTGAACAGGGCTAG